AGCTGAGGCAACTATTCAATCAAATGATATTGAGCATGTTTCCCATCTCTTTCTCTTCTCGAGAAACAAGTGGGGTATTTCTTTGCAAAATTGTGCTCAATTTCATATGTGGCAATTCCGCCAAGATCTCTTCGTTAGTTGGGGGAAGAATCGGCACGAATCGGATTTTTTGAGGAACGTATCGAGAGAGAATTTGATTTGGTTAGACAATGTGTGGTTGGTAAACAAGGATCGGTTTTTTAGCAAGGTACGGAATGTATCGTCAAATATTCAATATGATTCCACAGGATCTATTTTCGTTCAAGTAACGGATTCTAGCCAATTGAAAGAATCTTCTGATCAATCCAGAGATTGTTTTGATTCCATTAGAATTAGAAATGGGGATTCAGAATATCACAAATTGATCGATCAAACAGAGATTCAGCAACTACCGGAAGAAATCGAAGAATTTCTTGGGAATCCTACAAGATCAATTCGTTCTTTTTTCTCTGACAAATGGTCAGAACTTCATCTGGGTTCGAATCCTACTGAGAGGTCCACAAGAGATCAGAAATTTTTGAAGAAAAAACAAGATGTTTCTTTTGTCCCTTCCAGGCGATCAGAAAATAAAGAAATGGTTGATATATTCAAGATAATTACGTATTTACAAAATACCGTCTCAATTCATCCTATTTCATCAGATCCGGGATGTGATATGGTTGTTCCGAAGGATGAACCGGATATGGACAGTTCCAATAAGATTTCATTCTTGAACAAAAATCCATTTTTGGATTTATTTCATCTATTCTATGACCGGAACAATGGGGGATACACGTTACGCCACGATTTTGAATCAGAAGAGAGATTTCAAGAAATGGCGGATCTATTCACTCTATCAATAACCGAGCCGGATCTGGTGTATCATAGGGGATTTGCCTTTTCTATTGATTCCTACGGATTGGATCAAAAAAAATTCTTGAATAGGGTATTCGACTCCAGAGATGAATCGAAAAAGAAATCTTTATTGGTTCTACCTCCTTTTTTTTATGAAGAGAATGAATCTTTTTATCGAAGGATCAGAAAAAAATCGGTCCGGAGCGGGAATTATTTGGAAGATCAAAAAATAAAAATAGTGGTATTTGCTAGCAACAACATAATGGAAGCAGTCAATAAATATAGATTGATCCGAAATCTGATTCAAATCCAATATAACACCTATGCGTACATAAGAAATGTATCGAACCGATTCTTTTTAATGAATAGATCCGATCGCAACTACGAATATGGAATTCAAAAGGATCAAATAGGAAATGATACTCTGAATCATATAACTATAATGAAATATACGATCAACCAACATTTATCGAATTTGAAAAAGAGTCAGAAGAAATGGTTTGATCCTCTTTTTTCTCGAACTGAGAGATCCATGAATCGGGATCCTGATGCATATAGATACAAATGGTCCAATGGGAGCAATAATTTCCAGGAACATTTGGAACATTTCGTTTCTGAACAGAGGAACCGTTTTCAAGTAGTGTTTGATCGATTACGTATTAATCAATATTCGATTGATTGGTCCAAGGCTATCGACAAACAAGATTTGTCTAAGTCACTTCGCAAGGCACTTCTCTTTTTGTCTAAGCCACTTCGTTTCTTTTTGTCCAAGACATTTCCTTTTTTCTTTGTGAGTATTGGAAATATCCCCATTCATAGGTCCGAGATCCACATCTATGAATTGAAAGGTACAAACGATGAATTGAAAGGTACAAACGATCAACTCTGCAATCAGTTGTTAGAATCAATAGGTGTTCAAATCGTTCATTTGAATAAATTGAAACCCTTCTTATTGGATGATCATGATACTTCCCAAAGACCGAAATTCTTGATCAATGGAAGAACAATATTACCATTTTTGTTCAATAAGATACCAAAGTGGATGATTGACTCATTCCATACTAGAAATAATCGCAGAAAATCCTTTGATAACACGGATTCCTATTTCTCAATGATATCCCACGATCGAGACAATTGGCTGAATCCCGTGAAACCATTTCATAGAAGTTCATTGATATCTTCTTTTTATAAAGCAAATCGACTTCGATTCTTGAATAATCCACATCACTTCTGGTTCTATTGTAACAAAGGATTCCCTTTTTATGTGAAAAAGACCCGTATCAATAATTATGATCTTACGTATGGACAATTCCTCAATATCTTGTTCATTCGCAACAAAATATTTTCTTTGTGCGTCGGCAAAGGTAAAAAAAAACATATTTTTTTGGAGAGAGAGGCTATTTTACCAATCGATTCACAGGTATCTGACATATTCATATCTAACGATTTTCAAAAAAGTGGTGACGAAACGTATAACTTGTACAAATCTTTCCATTTTCCAATTCGACCCGATCCATTCGTTCGTAGAGCTATTTACTCGATCGCAGACATTTCTGCAACACCTCTAACAGAGGAACAAATAGTCAATTTTGAAAGAACTTCTTGTCAGCCTTTTTCAGATATGAATCTATCTGATTCAGAAGGGAAGAACTCGCATCAGTATGTCAGTTTCAATTCAAACATGGGTTTGATTCACACTCCATGTTCTGAGAAATATTTATCATCTAGAAAGAGGAAAAAACAGAGTCTTTGTCTAAAGAAATGCGTTGAGAAACAGCAGATGTATAGAACCTTTCAACGAGATAGTGCTCTTTCAAATCTCTCAAAATGGAATCTGTTCCTCTCAAAATGGAATCTGTTCCTCTCAAAATGGAATCTGTTCCAAACATATATGCCATGGTTCCTTACTTCGACAGGGTGCAAATATCTAAAATTCACCCTTTTAGATGCTTTTTCAGACTTATTGCAGATACTAATACTAAGTAGCAGTCAAAAATTTGTATCCACTTTTCATGATATTATGCATGGATTAGATATATCATGGACAATTACTCAGAGCAATTTGTGGGCGATTCTTCCACATTGGATAAGTGAGATTTCGAGTAAGTGTTTACGTTTACAGAATCTTCTTCTGTCCGAAGAAACGATTTATCGAAATAATGAGTCACCCGTTCCATTGATATGGACACATCTGAGATCAACAAATGCTTGGGAGTTCCTCTATTCAATCCTTTTCTTTTTTCTTGTTGCCGGATATATTGTTAGTATAAGTATATATATTTTCTCTGTTTCCCACGCCTTTAGTGAGTTACAGACAGAGTTAGAAAAGATCAAATCTTTGATGATTCCATCATACATAATTGAGTTGCAAAAACTTCTGGATAGGTATCCTACATCGGAACTGAATTCCTTCTGGTTAAAGAATCTCTTTCTAGTTGCTCTGAAACTATTAGGAAATTCTCTGGAAGAAATATGGGGTTCTATTTTTGGCGGCAACATGCTATTGGGTGGTGGTCCCACTTATGGGGTCAAATCCATACGTTATAAGAAGAAATATTTGAATATCAATCTCATTAATCTCATAAGTATCATACCAAATCCCATCAATCGAATCACTTTTTCGAGAAATACGAGACATCTAAGTCGTACAAGTAAAGAGATCTATGCATTGATAAGAAAAAGAAAAAACGTGAACAGTGATTGGATTGATGATAAAATAGAATCCTGGGTCGCGAACAGTGATTTGATTGATGATGAAGAAAGAGAATTCTTGGTTCAGTTCTCCACCTTAACAACAGAAAAAAGAATTGATCAAATTCTATTGAGTCTGACTCGTAGTGATCATTTATCAAAGAATGACTCTGGTTATCAAATGATTGAGCAACCGGGATCAATTTACTTAGGATACTTAGTTGACATTCATAAAAAGTATCTAATGAATTATGAGTTCAATAGATCCTGTTTAGCAGAAAGACGGATATTCCTTGCTCATTATCAGACAATCACTTCCTCGTGTGGGGCTAATAGTTTTAATTTCTCATCTCATGGAAAACCCTTTTCGCTCCGCTTAGCCCTATCTCCTTCTAGGGGTATTTTAGTGATAGGTTCTATAGGAACTGGACGATCATATTTGGTCAAATACCTAGCGACAAACTCTTATGTTCCTTTCATTACGGTATTTTCGAACAAGTTCCTGGATGACAAGCCTAAAGGTCCTCTTTTTGAGGATATCGATTTTGATGATAGTGACGGTATTGGTAATAGTGACGGTATTGACGGTATTGATGATAGTGACAATATTAATAATAACCTTGAGACGGAGCTGCTAACTATGACGAATGTGCTAACTATCTATATGACGTATATGACGTCGAAAATAGACCGATTTGATATCATCCCTCAATTCGAATTAGCAAAAGCAATGTCTCCTTGCATAATATGGATTCCAAACATTCATGATCTGTATGTGAATGAGTCGAATTACTTATCCCTCGGTCTATTAGTGAACTATCTCTCCAGGGATTGTAAAAGATGTTCCACTAGAAATATTCTTGTTATTGCTTCGACTCATATTCCCCAAAAAGTGGATCCCGCTCTAATAGCTCCGAATAAATCAAATACATGCATTAAGATACGAAGGCTTCTTATTCCACAACAACGAAAGCACTTTTTCATTCTTTCATATACTAGGGGATTTCACTTGGAAAAGAAAATGTTCCATACTAACGGATTCAGGTCCATAACCGCGGGTTCCAATGCACGAGATCTTGTAGCACTTATCAACGAGGCCCTATCAATTAGTATTACACAGAAGAAATCAATTATAGAAACTAATACAATTGGATCAGCTCTTCATAGACAAACTTGGGATTTGCGATTCGAGGACAGATCGGTTCAGGATCATGGGATCCTTTTCTATCAGATAGGAAGGGCTGTTGCACAAAATGTACTTCTAAGTAATTGCCCCATAGATCCTATATCTATCTATATGAAGAACAAATCATGTAAGGAAAGGGATTCTTATTTGTACAAATGGTACTTCGAACTTGGAACGAGCATGAAGAGATTAACGATACTTCTTTATCTTTTGAGTTGTTCTGCCGGATCGGTCGCTCAAGATCTTTGGT